AATAGTGTGCAATATTATATACAATACTGTATACAATACTGTAAAGAACGCTTTTATGATAGGGACTTGTAACGTCCGGGGTTCTTCCTGTTTTCGGGGGTTTGCAGGACCATAAGTAACTCTGGAGTTTAGGGGGGTAGGGGGGTTTAACGTCGAGAAACCTCAAAGGGGGCACTCAGTAGGAAAGAACCATTGGAACACATCATTATGCTCTTGATATCAGTTATGCAAACCTTCTGTCAAAGCCTTTTTAGCATTCACTATTATTTATCCAACCAAGAAAATGTTCTACCTTATTATACATTACTGGGTGCACTCTGAAATGTCAAGTGAAAGGAAGACAAAAAAAAGACACCCCTTGCCCGATGGAGTGAACGCTCGGCTTGCTGGGTAACGAGTCGTATGGTTTCCACCATTAACTTATGCAAGCGTCAATGAAAGAGTGAGGAGTGATACCAATTAATGGCCCTGAAGTAGGAACCAAATGCCAGGAATAATTCACTGATAGAAACCCCACAATCACTGTCCTTGACCATCAATAACCGTGAGCATTAAGGTATGAGCTGGATGCAAGTATTTTACTACATTAAGTAGCTATATCTTTAGAGATGTTGAGTCCTGGTATATCTAAACTTGTTATATTTGTGTTAGGTCTTAAATTTCGTGCTTTTGGAAGGTTTACTTAGGTCTATATTATGGTTGTGTATTATGTACACTAAAGTTAATATTACTATATACTCATTAATGGTTAATACAAATTGATGGTGATTATACATATATGTCTCTAAGTTCATTATATTTATGGTTAATATAAATTGATGGTGATTATACATATATGTCTCTAAGTTCATTATATTTATGGTTAATATAAATTGATGGTGATTATACATATATGTCTCTAAGTTCATTATATTTATGGTTAATATAAATTGATGGTGATTATACATATATGTCTCTAAGTTCATTATATTTATGGTTAATATAAATTGATGGTGGTTATACATATATGTCTCTAAGTTCATTATATTTATGGTTAATATAAATTGATGGTGATTATACATATATGTCTCTAAGTTCATTATATTTATGGTTAATATAAATTGATGGTGATTATACATATATGTCTCTAAGTTCATTATATTTATGGTTAATATAAATGATTTAAATGTGTGCAAAAGGAAGGATTTTAACCTTCGACGTCCGTCTTACAAGGGCGGGGCTCTGGACACTGAGCTACTGGTTGCAGGTTCAGTTGAGGGCCTTGTTTTCAATTCAGGCTGCTACTGGGAATAAAAAGAGAAACAGGGAGAAATAAAGGCAGGAGGCTAATTGACCAATAATAATGAAAGGCTGTTCTGCAGGCATTCCCCCAATTCATGTTAAGATAATTACGTTAGCGATGAGGGTTCAGAATAGGAATTGGGAGGCAGGGCGGAAGCTTAGCCCTCGGAATTTAGATGTGTGAAGAAAGGGGGTTGTTATTAGGATAAGGATGGATGCTAAAAGGGCAATAACCCCGCCCAGTTTGTTAGGAATAGAGCGAAGGATGGCATACGCAAATAGGAAGTATCACTCTGGCTTGATGTGGGGTGGGGTAACTATTGGGTTGGCGGGGGTGAAGTTGTCTGGGTCTCCTAAGAGGTTTGGGGAAAATAGGGCGATAGTGGTGAGAAGCATAAGTATAATTGCAAACCCAAGGAGGTCTTTATAAGAAAAGTAAGGGTGGAAAGAGATTTTGTCTACGTTTGAGTTCAGCCCCAGGGGGTTGTTGGATCCGGATTCGTGAAGGAAAAGAAGATGAAGAACTGTGGCTGCTACAATAACAAAGGGGAATAGGAAGTGAAAGGTGAAGAATCGGGTAAGGGTAGCATTATCTACTGAAAAGCCGCCTCAGATTCATTCTACTAGCGTTGTTCCGATGTATGGAACAGCGGATAGAAGGTTAGTAATGACTGTGGCGCCTCAAAAGGACATTTGTCCTCAAGGAAGGACATATCCTACGAAGGCTGTCATCATCACTAAGAGGAAGAGGATAACTCCAATATTTCACGTTTCTATATTTAGGTACGAGCCGTAGTAAAGTCCTCGGCCGATGTGAAAGTAAAGGCAAAAGAAGAAGAAGGAGGCACCATTTGCATGGAGGTTTCGTAATAGTCACCCGTAGTTAACGTCTCGGCAGATGTGGGCTACTGAGTTAAATGCAGATTCAACGTCTGGGGTGTAGTGCATGGCAAGAAATAGGCCTGTTAAGATTTGTGTGATTAGACAAACCCCGAGTAGGGATCCGAAGTTTCACCAGGCTGAAATGTTAGCGGGGGATGGAAGGTCAATGAGGGAGTCATTAACAATTTTTAGGAGGGGGTGGGTTTTTCGTAGGGGGGCCATTAGAGTTCTTCTAGTTAAGGAATAACGTTGGTTTTTCAAGCCAGTGTTCTTGGTTAGAGTCCAAGGGAGAACCATGTTTTTCCTAAACTTTTTATTTTTAATAGGTCTTATTATAGGGTTGGTAGTGGTTTCTTCTAATCCTTCTCCGTTTTTTGCTGCCTTAGGTTTGGTAGTGGTAGCAAGCATGGGGTGTGTAGTTTTGGTGGGGTATGGTGGGACTTTTTTGTCCTTAATTTTGTTCTTAATTTACTTAGGAGGGATGTTAGTTGTGTTTGCATATTCAGCAGCGTTGGCTGCTGAACCCTACCCTGAGGGTTTGGGAAGTCCGGGGGTATTAGTTCATGCAGTAGTTTATTTTTTAGGGGTGTTTGCAGGGGGGGCTGTTTTATTAGATGGGTGATACGAGGTTTCTTGGGTGCCTGTAGATGATATGTCGGAGTTTTCTGTTTCTCGGGCGGATACTTGAGGGGTTGGTTTGGTTTATTCGTCCGGGGGTGGGATGTTGGGAATCACCGTGGGGGCTCTCCTCCTTACCTTAATTGTTGTCTTACATGTGGTTCGGGGGCTGAGCCGCGGGGCGGTTCGAGCAGTTTAATAGAGGATGAAGAGGGCTATAAGGGCGGAGGTTAACAGGAATACTGTAAGGTAGGACTTAACTTGTCCTCGTTGTGCATTGCTTGTGGTTGTAATTATTGGTCGGTTGTGGGAGGTAACGGCTTTTGGGCCTGTTTTTTCTAGTCAGTTTTGGTCGATCATCTGGCTCGCGATGGCTTGTGCCAGTGTTATGAAGAGTTTTGGGAAGGAGTGGTGTACGATTATTGGGAAGAAGCCCAGTATAATAGAGAAGTGGGCAAATTTGGGGTTTGGGCGGGTTTTAAGTTGTTTAGTTGACATTGAAGCTAGTTCTAGTGCCACGACGAGGCCCAGGATGGTGACGGCTAGGGCTGCTAGCTTAAGAAGTGGGGGTAGAGTTATGACTGGTGTTTTTGTCGGGGGGATGTTTTGGATAATGATAAGTCCCCCAATAATGCTGGCCCATGCTAGTCGTTTAATAGGGTTAATAGAGGCTGGGCAGTTTTCATTGATGGGGGAGAGGGTATTAAATCGCGGGTGTCCCAGGGCTACGTGGAAAACAAGCCGGAGGCTGTAAACAGCTGTAAAGGAAGTGGCAATTAGGGTGAGGAGGAGGGCACAGGCGTTGATGTTAGAGGTGAGCATGGCTTCAATAATGGCATCTTTTGAGTAGAAGCCTGCTAGGAAGGGAGTCCCAGTTAAGGCTAGGCTACCGATGGTGAAGCAGGAGGAGGTGACTGGCATAAGTGTGTGGAGTCCCCCCATCTTACGGATGTCCTGTTCATCATTTAGGCTATGAATAATTGACCCAGAGCATAGGAAAAGTATTGCCTTGAAAAAGGCGTGTGTACAAACATGGAAGAAGGCAAGTTGTGGTTGGTTAATTCCAATTGTAACTATCATTAGGCCCAGCTGGCTTGAGGTTGAGAAAGCAATGATTTTTTTTAGGTCGTTCTGGGTGAGGGCACAGGTGGCGGTGAAGAAGGTGGTTAGGGCTCCTAAGCAGAGGCATAGTGTGAGCGCTGTCTGGTTGTTTTCTAGGAGGGGGGATATCCGGATAAGGAGAAAGATTCCAGCAACGACCATGGTGCTGGAGTGCAGGAGGGCAGATACTGGTGTTGGGCCTTCTATGGCAGCAGGCAGTCATGGGTGAAGGCCAAATTGGGCTGATTTTCCTGTCGCAGCGAGGATAAGTCCTAGGGTGAGTAAGGTAAAATTAAAATGTTTTGCGTAGGAGAATACTTGTAAAAGATCTCAGGAGTTGCATTGAATTGTTATGCATGCAAGGGTCATCAGGAAGCCGATGTCTCCGACTCGGTTGTAAAGGATTGCTTGTAGGGCAGCTGTGTTAGCGTTTGCCCGGGAGTATCATCACCCAATTAGAAGGAAGGATATAATCCCTACGCCTTCTCAGCCAATGAAGAGTTGAATAAAGTTGCCTGCTGTGACTAGGATAAGTATTGTGATGAGGAAAATTAATAGGTATTTAAAAAATAAGTTAATGTTGGGGTCATTATGCATGTATCATGTTGAAAATTCAAGGATGGATCACGTCACGAATAGTGCAATTGGTGTAAAGACGATAGAATAAAAGTCGAGGTATAGGTGGAAGGTTGCATGGAAGGAGTAGGGTTTAAGTCATTCTAGGAGGTCTGCGGTAATTTCAATGCCTGTGCTTAGGTGGATAAACAGGGGAAAAAGGCTAGTAAAGAATGCTAGTTTGATGGCTGTTGTAATTCGGTGGGTGTCTCGGTCTGGGGTAAAGAAGTTGGGGAAGAGCGAAGCGGCTAGGGGAAGAAGGAGGAGGAGGAACATCAGGAGGAAGCCTCATGTTACCAGCATTATTGCGTAAAATGGTGAGGTTTGGAGTTCTGAAATTTCGAGGATGTTCGGAGTCATCTAGTTAATACTTGGATTTGCACCAAGAGTGCCTGGTGCCTAAGACCAGTGGATGGCTATTATCCTTTACTAACGGCGAGGGAGCCTTGGGTTTTAACCAAGGGTGGGAAGGTTAGCAGTTTTCTTTGCCTCGTTTAGGCCTCTCTCGGTAAATAAGGGGACTCTAACCCTTTTTTTTAGGTCCACATCCTAACGTTTTAGTTAAACTATATCTACTTTATTACCCTGAAGATGACCTCGGGTTTGGCGGCCAGGAGCACTAGTGGTAAAAGGTGCAGAGCTATTAGAAGGTGTTCTCGCGAGTGAGAGGGGTCAAGTGCTGTTAAATGCAGGGGTGTTGGGCCTCGGTTGGTCATTAAAAATATATACAGGGAATAGGCGGCGGTAATTAGGGTCCCCAGTCCTGTTAATAGAAGTGTTCATGGGGATCAGTTAAATAAAGAGACTAAGATTATAAGTTCCCCAATAAGGTTAGGGAGAGGTGGAAGTGCTAGGTTGGCAACGCTGGCAATTAGTCATCATGCTGTTATTAAGGGCAGTAGAACTTGTATTCCTCGTGCCACTAGTATTGTTCGGGTATGAGTTCGTTCGTAATTTGTATTAGCTAGGCAAAATAAGGCGGAGGATGTTAATCCGTGGGCAATCATGAGGATAACTGCTCCTGAGAGGCCTCAGGGAGTTTGGGTAAGAATTGCTGCGGCTACCAGTCCCATGTGACTTACGGAAGAGTAGGCGATTAGGGCTTTTAGGTCTGTTTGTCGGAGGCAGATTGAACTTGTTATAATTACCCCTCATAGGGCAAAAATAATAAAGGGGTAGCTAAGTTCTTTAGTTGTGGGCTCTAGCATAATCATCATTCGGATCATTCCGTAGCCCCCCAATTTGAGTAGGACGGCTGCCAGAACTATTGAGCCTGCAATTGGGGCCTCTACGTGTGCTTTTGGGAGTCAGAGGTGAACGCCATATAGAGGTATTTTTACTAGGAAAGCGGCTAGACATGCTACTCATCAAATTTTGGTTGAGTAGGCACTTATTTGCATGGGTGGGGCATATTGTATTGTTAAGATTGAAAGGGTGCCCGTGTTGTTTTGAAGAATCATTAAGGCGACTAGGAGGGGCAGAGAGGCGGCCAGTGTATAAAATAGGAAGTAGGCCCCGGCGTTCAGGCGTTCTGCCTGGTTTCCTCAGCGCGTAATAAGAATGAGGGTCGGGATTAGGGTAGCTTCAAATATAATATAAAATATAATAATTTCGGTGGCACCAAAGGCTATAATAAGGAAGATTTGTAAGGATGTCAGGAGGGAAATATATATTCGTTGTCGGTTTTCGGGCTCAGTTTTCGTGTGGTTTTGGCTGGCTAGGATTATTAGGGGGAGAAGTCAGCAGGTGAGGACAATGAGGGGTGTAGATAAGGGGTCGGTTCCTAGGTAGGTTCCCAGGGTATTCCATCCTGTTTCTGCTAGGTTATTCAGTAAGGTGAAGCTTGCCAAAGCGATGATGAGACTATTGGCTAGAGTTGTTGGTCAGAGTCATTTGTGTGGCGTTGTTCAGGTTGTGAGTAAGAGAGCTACAGTGGGAAGGAGGATTTTTAACATTGGAGGAGGTTGAGGCTTTTGAGACGGTCTGTCCCATGAGTGCGGGAGGTGGCCACTAAGAGGGCTAGCCCGGTGCTTGCTTCGCAGGCTGAAAATGCTAAGAGAAGCATAGGGGCAGCTGAAAAGTTAGTAGACCCCAGTTGGAGGGTTCACACTGAGAGTGCCAAGAATAGCGAGAGTATTATGGCTTCTAAGCATAGAAGTGCTGACAGGAGATGGGCTCGGTGAAATGCTAGGCCGGCCAGCCCTAAAATAAAGGTTGAAGAAATAGCGTAGTGTGTTGGGGTCATTAGGTAATTGCGGACTTTAACTGCAAGCTCTTGGGTCGAAACCAAGTATTTTCTTTAAACTAATTAACTATTCCGCTCACTCTAGGCCTCCTTGAAGTCATTCGTATACAAGGCCCAGGGTCAGGAGGATCAGAACAACGGAGGCTCATATAAACGTGGTAAGGGGGGAGGGTAGTTGGTCTCCCCATGGGAGGGGGAGGAGAAGGGCGATTTCTAGGTCAAAAAGGAGAAATAGGATGGCAATTAAAAAGAATCGAAGGGAGAAGGGCAGACGGGCTGAGCCAAGAGGGTCAAAGCCGCATTCGTAGGGGGAGGTCTTTTCATGGTCTGGGGCTATTTGGGGAAGCCAGAATGAGACTATTGTCAGGATAAAGGAGAGAAGGACGGTAATTAGTAGTATGGTTGGGATAATGAAAATTATCTATTCTTGGGCTTTAACCAAGGCTTTTTGATTGGAAGTCAAATATACTAGCTGTACTAAAAAGATTAAGAGCCTCATCAATAAATAGAGACATAGAGGAAGAGTCAGACTACGTCTACGAAGTGTCAGTATCAGGCTGCTGCTTCGAATCCAAGGTGGTGGGATAGCGTAAAATGGTACTGGATTTGACGCAGTAGGCAGACTGCAAGGAAGGTTGAGCCAATGATTACATGTAGGCCGTGGAACCCCGTAGCTACGAAGAATGTGGAGCCGTAGACTCCGTCTGCAATTGTAAAAGGGGCTTCGTGGTATTCTATGGCTTGAAGGAAGGTGAAGTAGAGCCCTAAAAGAATAGTTAAGAATAGAGCTTGAATGGCTTCTACTCGGTTTCCCCCCGTGATGCTGTGATGGGCCCAGGTGACTGTTACGCCGGAGGCTAGAAGTACTGCTGTGTTTAGTAGGGGGACTTCAAAGGGGTCAAGTGTTGTAATTCCTGTTGGGGGTCAGCATCCGCCCAGTTCAGGGGTGGGGGCAAGGCTAGCGTGGTAGAAGGCTCAGAAGAATCCTAGAAAGAAGAAAACTTCTGATGTAATGAAGAGAACTATTCCGTACCGTAGGCCTTTTTGGACGGGGGGTGTGTGGTGGCCCTGGAAAGTGCCTTCTCGGATGATGTCCCGTCATCATTGGTACATGGTAAGAAGCAGGAGGGTGGTGCCTAGGACTATAAGTGTAATGGAGTTAAAGTGGAATCATATAGCAAGGCCTGATGTTATTAGTAAAGCGGCTGTTGCGCCTGTGAGGGGTCAAGGGCTGGGGTCAACCATGTGGTATGCGTGTGCTTGGTGTGCCATTAAACGTTTTCTTGGAGGTAGAGGCTTAGTAGTAGAACGAATACATAGGCCTGAATGACTGCTACGGCCACTTCAAGGATTGAGAGAAGGAAGAGGACTACTATTGAAATTAGGGCAACGGGGGGTATCATAAATAATAAGGCCCAGACTCCTGCTGAAATTAGGTGAATTAAGAGGTGGCCTGCTGTTAAGTTGGCTGTAATTCGGACTCCTAGGGCAAATGGTCGAATGAAGAGGCTAATTGTTTCGATAATAATTAGGATAGGGATTAGGGGGGTTGGAGTTCCTTCTGGGAGGAGGTGTCCTAGAGATTCAGTTGGTCGATGGCGCATGCCAAGGGCTACTGTGCTAAATCATAGGGGGACTGCGAATCCTAAATTTATGGAGAGCTGGGTGGTGGGGGTAAAGGTGTAAGGAAGGAGGCCTAGGGTATTTATTGTAATTAAGAACAGCATCAGGGAGGTAAGAAGTGCGGCTCACTTGTGCCCGCCTAGATTCATGGGCGAGAAGATGTCCCGCACAATCTGAACAAGGGTTCAGGTTTGTACTGTTAGATGTCGGTTTTCTGCCCAACGGCCTGATGAGGAGAGGTGAAAGGCCATTGGAAGAATAATTGCAATCGTAATTAGGCTAATGTGAAATAAAGAGGGTGATTCAAACTGGTCAAATAGGCTTACTGTCATTGTCAGGTTCAGGGGGTGTCTGATGCTGTCTTTTCTTCTTGGGTGTCCGGGGAGCTGGGGTAGATGAAGGAAATAATTTTACAGGGGAGGATTACAAGGAAAGATGTTCAGGCAAGTATAAAAATATGTACTCAGGGAGAGGGCTTTAATTGTGGCATACATTAAGGGTGGGGCGAGGCACCGATTTTTAGCTTAAAAGGCTAATGCTATGTCTTGTTAGCTTCTTAATGATTCGTCTGAGGCCATTGTGGATGTTCAGTTTTCAAAGTTATTTAAGGGGGTTGTTTCAACTACAATAGGTATAAAGCTGTGGTTTGCCCCGCAGATTTCAGAGCATTGTCCGTAAAAGACTCCAAGCCGAGAGGCGATAAAAGTTGCTTGGTTTAGTCGTCCTGGGACTGCGTCTATTTTTACGCCCAGTGAAGGGACTGTTCATGAGTGGAGGACGTCTTCAGCTGTAATTAGCATTCGAATGGGTGATCCTGTAGGGACAACTATTCGGTAGTCTGTTTCGAGGAGTCGGAAGTGTCCAGGAGTTAGGTCTTCGGTGCGGACCATGTATGAGTCAAATTCTAGGTCTTCGTAGTCTGTATATTCGTAGGATCAGTATCATTGGTGACCTAGGGCTTTAATTGTCAGATGCGGGTGGTTAATTTCGTCCATAAGGTAGAGGATTCGAAGGGATGGGAGGGCAATAATGAAAAGAATTAGGGCCGGAAGGGTAGTTCAGATAATTTCGACTTCTTGGGAGTCTAGAATGTTTTTGTCAGAAATTTTGGCGGTAATTATAGTTACGATAGCGTAAAGAACTGCGACACTGATTACAATAATAATCATTAGTGCGTGATCGTGGAAGTGTAAGAGTTCTTCTATGATGGGGGAAGCAGCATCTTGGAAGCCGAGTTGTGTGGGGGAAGCCATTTAAGGCACGAAGGATTTTAACCTAGAATGTCACCTCGACAAGGTGAAGTAATATACATTTTTACTAGTGTCTTTAGAAGAAAGTGGCAGAGTGGTGATGCAGTTGGCTTGAAACCAGCTAACGGGGGTTCAATTCCTCCCTTTCTCGTTATTTTGACTGTACTAAAACAAAGGCTGGTTCTTCAAATGTGTGGTAGGGTGGAGGGCAGCCATGAAGTCATTCTACATTAGTTGTGGTGTGTTCCACGGCAAGAACTTCTCGTTTAGCGACGAAGGCTTCTCATAAGATAAATAGGAACATAATTACTGCGACCAGGGAGATAAGTGATCCTATAGAGGAGATTGTGTTTCACATAGTGTATGCGTCGGGGTAGTCTGAATACCGACGGGGCATTCCGGCCAGGCCGAGGAAATGTTGGGGGAAGAATGTTAGGTTTACCCCTGTAAACATAACGCCGAAGTGGGCTTTGGATCACGTGGGGTGAAGAGTATAGCCTGTAAATAGGGGAAATCAGTGTACGAAGCCTGCTATAATAGCAAATACGGCACCCATTGATAGGACGTAGTGGAAATGGGCTACTACGTAGTATGTGTCGTGGAGGACAATGTCGAGTGATGAATTGGCTAGAATAATTCCTGTTAGGCCCCCCACGGTAAAGAGGAAAATAAAGCCCAGGGCTCATAGTAGCGGGGCTTCTCATTTTAAAGTACCTCCATGAAGGGTGGCTAGTCAGCTAAATACTTTGACACCTGTGGGGATTGCAATAATTATTGTGGCAGATGTGAAGTAGGCTCGTGTGTCAACGTCTATTCCTACTGTAAATATATGGTGGGCCCATACAATAAAGCCTAGGAGGCCAATGGCTATCATGGCTCAGACCATTCCTATGTATCCAAAGGGTTCTTTTTTCCCGGCGTAATACGCGACAATGTGGGAAATTATCCCAAATCCGGGAAGAATGAGGATGTAGACTTCTGGGTGGCCGAAGAATCAAAATAAGTGTTGGTACAGGATTGGGTCCCCTCCTCCTGCGGGGTCAAAGAAGGTAGTGTTAAGATTTCGGTCAGTTAGGAGTATTGTAATTCCAGCTGCAAGAACTGGGAGGGAAAGAAGTAGGAGGACAGCTGTAATTAGAACAGATCAGACGAACAGAGGGGTTTGAAACTGGGTGATGGCCGCAGGTTTCATGTTTAGAATGGTTGTAATAAAGTTAATGGCGCCCAAGATGGAAGAGATTCCTGCCAAGTGGAGGGAAAAAATGGTTAAGTCAACTGATGCGCCTGCGTGTGCTAGATTCCCAGCTAGTGGGGGATAAACCGTTCAACCAGTTCCGGCCCCTGCCTCAACTGCGGAGGAGGCTAGGAGAAGGAGAAAGGAGGGGGGTAGAAGTCAGAAGCTCATATTATTTATTCGGGGGAAGGCCATGTCGGGGGCCCCAATCATTAGGGGGATAAGCCAGTTTCCAAATCCTCCAATCATAATTGGCATTACTATAAAGAAGATTATTACGAAGGCATGGGCTGTAACGATGACATTATAAATTTGGTCATCTCCTAGGAGGGAGCCTGGTTGACTTAGTTCTGCTCGGATTAGAAGGCTTAGGGCTGTGCCGACCATTCCGGCTCATGCACCAAATACTAAGTAGAGGGTGCCGATATCTTTGTGGTTGGTTGAGAAGAATCAACGGGTAATTGCTATGGGTAGGGTGGCTGAGTAAGCGGTGGGTTGTAGCCCCACACACAGAGGTTTGAGCCCTCTCCTTGCCAAGCCTTGAGGTGTTTATCATGCTAGATTGCAAATCTAGAGAAGTAGACGAAGGTCTACCGGGGCTTATCCCCGCTTTTATAAGAAGGCGGGGATAAGTAGATGGATGCTCGCTGGTTTGGGCGCTTAGCTGTTAACTAAGAATTTGAAGGATCGAGGCCTTCCCTTCTAGAAAGGCTTTAGCTTAATTAAAGTGTCTGCTTTGCATGCAGGAGTTGTGGGTTAATATCCCGTAAGTCTTACAGGACCTGGAGGACTTGCTCCCCCACGTCGGGCTTTGAAGGCCCGTGGACTTTTATGTTATCCTAAGTTCCTTAAAGTGGTAAGATTGTTATAGTGGCGGGGGTTAGGGGGAGAAGAAGTAAAGAAATAGTGAGGGCTGTAGCTATAGGCATGGTTGTTTGATGGGTTGGGAGTCGTCAGGGGGTGGTGTAAATAAGGTTGTTGGGGGCTATAGTTATGGTTATTGCATATGATAGGCGAAGATAGAAGTAAAGGCTGAGTAGGGCAGAAAGGGCAGCTACGGTTGCTGTGAGGGCTAGGTCTTGTTTTGAAAGTTCCTGGATGATGAGTCATTTAGGTGCAAATCCTGTTAGGGGCGGGAGTCCTGCTAAAGACAATAATAGGAGTGGCGTTAGGGAGGTGAGTAGGGGGGCTTTGGCTCAGGAGCAGGCGAGGGAGTTGATGTTCGTAGCTTCATTAAATTTAAAGGCTATGAAGGTTGATAGGGTTATAGTAATATAAATGAGGAGGGTGAGTATGGTTAGTTGGGGGGAAAATTGCAGTACCAAGACCATTCATCCGAGATGTGCGATTGAGGAGTAGGCTAGGATTTTTCGTAGCTGAGTTTGGTTAAGTCCTCCTCAGCCCCCAATCAGTGTTGAGGCAAGCCCCAGGAGAATTAAGGGGGCGGAATTGTTTGGGTGAATTTGAAGGAGAAGTGCGAAGGGTGCAAGTTTTTGTCAGGTTGCTAGGATTAGTCCTGTGGTGAGGTCAAGGCCTTGGAGAACTTCTGGAAGTCATGTGTGTAGGGGGGCTAGGCCGAGTTTTAGGGCTAGGGCCAGGGTAATTATAGTGGTTGGGAGGGGATGGGTTATTTGGTCAATGTTTCATTGTCCTGTAATTCAGGCATTAGTTACGCTGGCAAATATAAGTGTAGCGGCTGCGGTTGCCTGGGCGAGGAAATATTTTGTGGTTGCTTCAATTGCCCGTGGGTGGTGGTTTTTGGATATTAGGGGGATAATTGCTAGGGTATTAATTTCTAGGCCTATTCATGCGAGGAGTCAGTGAGAGCTTGCAAATGTTATTGTGGTTCCCAGTCCTAGTGTGAGTAGAAGGGTAGTGAAGATGTAGGGGCTCATTCAGTAAAAGATGGATTTGCACCAACATGCCAGGGGTATGGGCCCGGGAGCTTACTATTAGCTTATCTTACTAGGAAGTGGTGTAACGGAAGCACAAAGAGTTTTGCTCTCTTTAGTCAGGGTTCGAATCCTTTCTTTCTAGGAGGCGGGGGGGTTTTAACCCACATGATCCACTCTATCAAAGTGGTCCTTTATTTCAGGCACGGCTCCATTGTTGCACTTGTGGTGGTAGCCCCCCAAAAGCAATTGGGAGTGCCAAGTGTCAAATTACTAGGGCTAATGTTAGGGGTAAAAAGTTTTTTCAGATAAGGTGCATTAGTTGATCGTATCGAAATCGTGGATACGAGGCTCGAACTCATAGGAAGACCATTGAAAGTAATGCAGCTTTCGTCATGATGTTGAGGGCCATAAGTTCGGGTATGGTGGGGGTGTGTGAGGCGCCAAGAAATAGGGTAACTGAGAGGGTATTCATTAGTAGGATGTTGGCGTACTCGGCCAAGAAAAAAAGGGCGAAGGGCCCTCCTGCATACTCAACGTTAAATCCTGATACTAGTTCTGATTCCCCCTCTGTGAGATCAAAGGGGGCCCGGTTTGTTTCTGCTAATGTTGAAATATATCATATTGCTGCTAGGGGTCAGGTTGGGACAATTAGTCAGATTGCTTCTTGGGCGGTGTTAAAAGTCTGGAGGGTAAAACCTCCTGTAAAGATGATGGTATTCAGTAAAATAAGTCCTAAGCTTACTTCGTAGGAGATGGTCTGGGCTACAGCCCGTAGGGCCCCAATTAGGGCGTATTTTGAATTGGATGCCCATCCTGATCCTAAAATAGAATATACTGCTAAGCTCGAAAGGGCTAGGATAAAAAGAATTCCTAGGTTTAGGTCAGCGAGGGGGTATGGAAGAGGTATTGGCGTTCATAATATCAGGGCAAGGGTTAGTGCTAGCGCAGGGGTTAAGAGGAACAGCAAGGGGGACGAGGTGGAGGGGCGGATAGGTTCTTTGATAAATAATTTAACTCCGTCTGCAATTGGTTGAAGGAGTCCGTAAGGGCCTACAATATTGGGCCCTTTCCGTAGTTGCATATAGCCTAGGACTTTTCGTTCGATGAGGGTTAAGAAAGCTACAGCGAGTAAGACCGGGACGATTAATGCTAAGGGATTTAGGATGTGTGTTAATATGGTTGTGGTTAAAAATACCCGAAATTGGGGAGAGGATTTGAACCTCTGTAAAAAGGGTTTAAGTCTTTTGCGATGTCCCTGCTCTGCCACCCCAAATGCACTGTTCTCTTCTGTGCGGTGATGTGTCCCTTTGTCTTTTTAGTTGTTTTCCTTGGTTGGGGAGGAGGTGTGCATTTGGCAGGGGCCTCTTCTTTTCGGTCCTCTCGTACTAGAAAAGAGCATATCATAGATAGAAACTGACCTGGATTGCTCCGGTCTGAACTCAGATCACGTAGGACTTTAATCGTTGAACAAACGAACCCTTAATAGCGGCTGCACCATTAGGATGTCCTGATCCAACATCGAGGTCGTAAACCCCCTTGTTGATGCGGTCTCTAAAAAGGGGATTGCGCTGTTATCCCTAGAGTAACTTGGTTCGTTGATCGGCATTGCCGGGTCATAATATGGTCAGAGGTTCTGGTTTTTGGAGTGGTGGCTCTCGGCTGTGGATAGTGAGTACTACTGTTCCACGTGGGGGTTTTTTGTTCCCCGGGGTCGCCCCAACCTAAGACGGGGACATGGACGGGCAGGTTTTGGCCCTTTAATAAGGGGGTATTGACAGGGTATGTCCTAGTGTCTAAAGCTTCATAGGGTCTTCTCGTCTTATGGATTAATCCCCGCTTCTGCACGGGGAGATCAATTTCATTGACTGAAAGAAGGAGACAGTTGAGCCCTCGTTTTGTCATTCATACGGGTCCTCAATTAAAAGACAAGTGATTACGCTACCTTCGCACGGTTAAGATACCGCGGCCGTTGAACATATAGTCAGGGGGCAGACGGGACCTCTTATTTTGGGAATAGCAAGAGGCGATGTTTTTGGTAAACAGGCGGGGCTCAGTTGTTTGCCGAGTTCCTTCTTCTTTTTTTAGTCTTTCCTTAGGGGCACACCAGTGTGGGGTTAACGGGTAAGAATATTTTGGGGGTCTTCTAGGTTGCAGGTTTGATGTCCAATCCCCTCTTTGTTTGGGTCCGTTGAGTTTCCGGCGGGGGTTCATTTCGAGGGTATATGTGTGCGGGGAGAGAAGGCGGAAGGCTCTCTTATTACTCATATTAGCATGGTCACTGCCATGTTGGCATGGCGGGCCTGGTGTTTGGGGGTTAGGGGAGTAAGATCGGGGTATCTGGATTTGAGGAAGTTGTATTAGCCTTGGCTATAACGCGTTAATTGTTGGGTGGCTGCTTTTAAGCCCACATCGGCTGGGTCCTTAAGGGTATATGATCTATATCCGCCTGGGAAAGTTGTGTCTTGTTTCAAAGGAGCTGTACCTCCTTTGACTAACTCTTTAGGCTTCTGTTAGGGGTCCTGTGTTGGCGGGGCGCCGGGACTATTAGAATAATTGGTAGTGGATAAAATTCTGGGAGTGGGAGAAGCATAAAGGCTGAACTAAAATTCATTTTCCAGGCAACCAGCTATAACTAGGTCCGGTAGATTTTTCACCTCTACTTGAAGCTCTTCCCACTCTTTTGCGACAGAGACGGGTTGGCCCTATGGATAGGCTGGCTTGAAGTAGCTCACCGTAGTTTCGGGGTTTCAAACTAAAGTACGTTTTGCTTGAAGAGTGCTAGCTAAATCATGATGCAAAAGGTACGGGGGGATATCCCTGCTTTTTAGGGCTTAAACTGGTTTGTTTCATTTCTTTTTCAGCGTTCCCTTGCGGTACTACTTCTGTTGCTCTGGGGATTCCTTTTCGGTCGCCCGTACTTGGGGGGTAAAATGGTTTGTTTTTTGGGGGTTGTGTTATTAGGGTTTAATTAATATTATATTGTTGTTTTTAGGGTGAGGCTAGCTGGTTGGCTTCAGGGTAATTCGATTTGCACAAATGACTTTTCAGTGTAAAGGAAATGCTATACTATTTAGCTATACTCTGATTATTCCAAGTGCACCTTCAGGTACACTTACCATGTTACGACTTACCTCCCCTGATGTGGTTGTTAGTTAATTATCTATTTGGATTGTGAGTTTTCGGGGAGAGTGACGGGCGGTGTGTGCGTTCTTCAGAGCCCGATTCAGTGGTACACTCTAGTTACCACTTACTACTAAATCCTCCTTCAGTACGCATGGGTTTCAATGCGTCATTCGTATGCACTATGCTAGTGAATGTAGCCCATTTCTTCCCCCTCCATGAGCCACACCTCGACCTGACGTTCTGGGCTATGCCGATTGTGATTACTGTTGGTCCATCACTGGGTAAACTGAAGACGGTGGTATATGGGCTACGGGGTAAGGAGGGGTGAGGTTAAACGGGGAGTATCGGTTATAGAACAGGCTCCTCTAGAGGGGTATAAAGAACCGCCAAGTCCTTTGGTTTTTAAGCTTCATGCTCGTAGTAGTCGGGCGGATAGAGGTTGTAGTATTCTATCAATGTTTACGGCTAAGCATAGTGGGGTATCTAATCCCAGTTTGTTTCTTAGCTTTCGTGGGTTCAGGAAGTATAAAGCTACTTTCGTAAGTGGGCTTCATGCCCCCATATGCTTTTGACGGCCTAAGGGGCGTTCGGCTTTAATTTTTATTTACCCTAACCACGCTTTACGCCGTGGGCTGTCAGCTTGAGTCTTTCGTATCACCGCGGTGGCTGGCACGAATTTAACCGGCTCTGAATAGCTATAAACTAAGTCAAGTTTTCACTTATTGCTGTAATGTTTATCACTGCTGGGTTCCCGTGGGGGTGTGGCTTAGCAAGGCGTCGTGGGCTGAGGGGTTGAATGTGCCTGATACCGGCTCCTTGTTTTAGAGCATAAAACTGGGTGGGCATTCTCACAGGGGGGCGGATACTTGCATGTGTAAATCTAGCTAGAGCTGACAGAAAAGCCAGGACCAAACTTTTGTGCTATTGGGGCCTTATTCGGGCCTATCTTACCATCTTCAGTGGTATGCTTTGTTTAAGCTACATTAGC